GCTAGCGTAGCTTAATTAAAGCATGACACTGAAGATGTTAAGATGAGCCCTAGAAAGCTCCGCGAGCACAAAGGTTTGGTCCTGACTTTACTATCAACTTTAGCTAAACTTACACATGCAAGTATCCGCGCCCCTGTGAGAATGCCCTACAGTTTCCTGCCCGGAAACAAGGAGCCGGTATCAGGCACGACTTAGATAAGAGCCCATGACACCTTGCTTAGCCACACCCCTAAGGGAACTCAGCAGTGATAAACATTAAGCCATAAGTGAAAACTTGACTTAGTTAAAGCTAAGAGGGTCGGTAAAACTCGTGCCAGCCACCGCGGTTATACGAGAGACCCAAGTTGTTGGACACCGGCGTAAAGAGTGGTTAAGAGACCCCCCCCCCCAACTAAAGCCGAACACCCTCAGAGCTGTTATACGCATCCGAAGGTAAGAAGCCCAACCACGAAAGTGGCTTTATATTGTCCGAACCCACGAAAGCTATGACACAAACTGGGATTAGATACCCCACTATGCCTAGCCATAAACATTGATAGTCTACTACACCCACTATCCGCCCGGGGACTACGAGCATCAGCTTAAAACCCAAAGGACTTGGCGGTGCTTTAGATCCACCTAGAGGAGCCTGTTCTAGAACCGATTACCCCCGTTCAACCTCACCTTTCCTTGTTTTTCCCGCCTATATACCACCGTCGTCAGCTTACCCTGTGAAGGACTAATAGTAAGCAAGATTGGCACAGCCCAAAACGTCAGGTCGAGGTGTAGCGAATGGAAAGGGAAGAAATGGGCTACATTCCCTAGCATCGGGCATATACGAACGATACACTGAAATACGTATCCGAAGGAGGATTTAGCAGTAAGCAGAAAATAGAGCGTTCCGCTGAAACCGGCCCTGAAGCGCGCACACACCGCCCGTCACTCTCCCCAAGCTCATAACGCTAAATACTTAAAACCCTAAAACTGCAAAGGGGAGGCAAGTCGTAACATGGTAAGTGTACCGGAAGGTGCACTTGGAAAAATCAGAGTATGGCTAAGACAGAAAAGCATCTCCCTTACACCGAGAAATCATCCGTGCAAATCGGATTACCCTGACGCCCAACAACTAGCCCCCCCCCAACCAACACCAACAAACCCCTATCAATACCCCCCAACACCCTTAACAGCCCCTAAAACAAATCATTTTTCCCCCCTAGTACAGGAGATAGAAAAGGAACTGTGGAGCAACAGAAAAAGTACCGTAAGGGAAAGCTGAAAGAGAAATGAAACAACCCAGTAAAGCACATAAAAGCAGAGACGCATCCTCGTACCTTTTGCATCATGACTTAGCCAGTAAGCCCCAAGCAAAGAGTACTTTAGTTTGACACCCCGAAACTAAGTGAGCTACTCCAAGTCAGCCTATTAATAGGGCAAACCCGTCTCTGTGGCAAAAGAGTGGGAAGAACTTTGAGTAGAGGTGATAAGCCTACCGAACCTAGTTATAGCTGGTTGCCTGAGACTTGGATAGAAGTTCAGCCTCCCAGCTTCTTTCTTCACCCCCAGTCTTCACCCCCTTCTGACACAAAGAAGCTGAGAGAGTTAGTCAAAGGGGGTACAGCCCCTTTGACATAAGGTACAACTTTTTTAGAAGGGTAAAGATCATAATTAACCTAAAGGCAATGCGTTTTAGTGGGCCTAAAAGCAGCCACCCCTACAGAAAGCGTTAAAGCTCAAACACAGCCCTGCCCCTCCCTATCCTGATAACATTATCTTAGCCCCCTCAACCTACCAGGCCGCCCCATGCCGACATGGGGGCGACCATGCTAATATGAGTAATAAGAGAAGGCAGCTTCTCTCCCCGCACCCATGTACATCGGAACGGACCCCCCGCCGAACCTTAACCGGCCCCAAGCAAAGAGGGTACTGAACAACATACCAAACAACTAGAAAACCCCCCAATTATATAACCGTTTACCCCACACTGGCGTGCGCCCAAGGAAAGACTAAAAGAAAGAGAAGGAACTCGGCAAACACATGAAGCCTCGCCTGTTTACCAAAAACATCGCCTCTTGCAAAATCAACGAATAAGAGGTCCCGCCTGCCCTGTGACTATAAGTTTAACGGCCGCGGTATTTTGACCGTGCGAAGGTAGCGCAATCACTTGTCTTTTAAATGGAGACCTGTATGAATGGCATAACGAGGGCTTAGCTGTCTCCTCTTTCAAGTCAATGAAATTGATCTCCCCGTGCAGAAGCGAGGATACTTACATAAGACGAGAAGACCCTATGGAGCTTAAGACACTAAGACAGACCATGTTAAACATCCCAAAACAAAGAACCAAACCAAATGGCCCCTGCCCTAATGTCTTTGGTTGGGGCGACCGCGGGGAAACACAAAACCCCCACGTGGAACGAGAACACCTCCTCTCACAGCCAAGAGCTCCCGCTCTAGTAAACAGAAGTTCTGACCAGCTAGATCCGGCAAAGCCGATCAACGGACCGAGTTACCCTAGGGATAACAGCGCAATCCCCTTTTAGAGACCATATCGACAAGGGGGTTTACGACCTCGATGTTGGATCAGGACATCCTAATGGTGCAGCCGCTATTAAGGGTTCGTTTGTTCAACGATTAAAGTCCTACGTGATCTGAGTTCAGACCGGAGTAATCCAGGTCAGTTTCTATCTATGAAATGATCTTTTCTAGTACGAAAGGACCGAAAAGAAGAGGCCCCTGCTACAAGTACACCTCCCCCCCACCTAATGAAGACAAATAAAGTAGGCAAAGGGGCGTAACCCCGTGCCTCAGAGAATGGCATGTTAAGGTGGCAGAGCCCGGTTACTGCAAAAGACCTAAGCCCTTTCCACAGAGGTTCAAACCCTCTCCTTAACTATGATTTCAACACTCATCACCCACATCCTCAATCCCCTGGCCTTCATCGTCCCAGTTCTCCTAGCCGTTGCTTTCCTAACTTTAATTGAACGAAAAGTTCTCGGCTACATGCAACTGCGAAAAGGACCAAACATCGTAGGCCCATATGGACTTCTTCAACCCATTGCCGACGGAGTAAAACTATTTATTAAAGAGCCCGTACGACCTTCAACTTCCTCCCCCCTCTTATTCCTTTTAACCCCCATGCTGGCACTCACCCTTGCCCTAACCCTATGAGCACCCATGCCTCTTCCTTACCCTGTAATTGACCTTAATCTAGGCATTTTATTTATCCTAGCCCTATCCAGCCTCGCAGTCTATTCCATCCTCGGATCAGGATGAGCATCAAATTCAAAATATGCCCTCATCGGGGCCCTTCGAGCTGTCGCCCAAACCATCTCCTACGAAGTCAGCCTCGGACTAATCCTCCTCAACGCTATTATCTTTACCGGGGGCTTTACACTCCAAACCTTCAACGTTGCCCAAGAAAGCATTTGGCTAGTTTTACCCGCCTGACCTCTTGCCGCAATATGGTACATCTCCACACTAGCAGAAACCAACCGTGCCCCCTTTGATCTGACAGAAGGGGAATCCGAGCTAGTCTCAGGCTTTAACGTAGAATACGCAGGGGGCCCTTTCGCGCTATTCTTTCTAGCAGAATACGCCAACATCCTACTTATAAATACACTCTCCGCCACTCTCTTCTTAGGAGCCTCCCACATCCCCTCCATCCCAGAACTCACTGCAATTAACCTAATGACCAAAGCGGCCTTCCTCTCCATCGTCTTCTTATGGGTCCGAGCCTCCTACCCCCGCTTCCGATATGACCAACTCATGCACCTAATCTGAAAAAACTTTCTTCCGCTAACCCTCGCTTTAGTAATCTGACACCTTGCACTTCCAATTGCCTTTGCAGGCCTACCACCCCAACTGTAACCCGGAGCTGTGCCTGAAGAAAGGGCCACTTTGATAGAGTGAACTATGAGGGTTAAAGTCCCTCCAACTCCTTAGAAAGAAGGGATTTGAACCCCACCTCGAGAGATCAAAACTCTCAGTGCTTCCACTACACCACTTCCTAGTAAAGTCAGCTAATTAAGCTTTTGGGCCCATACCCCAAACATGTTGGTTAAACTCCTTCCTTTACTAATGAACCCCTACATCTTAGCCACCCTTTTATTTGGCCTAGGCCTAGGAACTACAATCACACTCGCAAGCTCCCACTGACTCCTCGCCTGAATAGGCCTTGAAATAAACACCCTCGCTATTATTCCCCTTATAGCCCAACACCACCACCCCCGAGCAGTCGAAGCCACCACCAAGTATTTCCTCACCCAGGCTACTGCCGCCGCCATACTACTCTTCGCAAGTACTACCAACGCCTGACTTACCGGACAATGAGATATTCAACAAATGTCCCACCCCCTTCCCATCACAATAATTACCATTGCCCTCGCCCTTAAAATTGGCCTCGCCCCCACGCATGCATGGCTACCAGAAGTCCTCCAAGGACTAGACCTCACTACCGGACTCATCCTCTCAACCTGACAAAAACTAGCCCCCTTTGCCTTACTCCTACAAATCCAACCCGCCAACTCATCTCTTCTAATCCTTCTAGGCCTAATATCTACACTTGTTGGGGGATGAGGCGGACTAAACCAAACACAACTACGAAAAATCCTCGCCTACTCCTCAATTGCTCACCTCGGCTGAATGACCCTTGTACTTCAGTTCTCCCCCTCCCTCACATTACTTACCCTCCTTACATACTTCATCATAACATTCTCAACATTCCTTGTCTTTAAACTAAACAAAGCGACCAACTTTAACACCCTCGCCATCTCATGAGCTAAAGCCCCTGCACTAACCTCCTTAACCCCCCTCATCCTTCTATCCCTAGGAGGCCTTCCCCCGCTAACTGGTTTCATGCCAAAATGACTGATCCTCCAGGAACTAACCAAACAAGACCTAGCACCCACAGCCACAATAGCCGCACTAACCGCCCTTCTAAGCCTATACTTCTACCTTCGCCTCACATACGCAATAACCCTAACTATTTTCCCCAACAACCTCTCAGGGACAACACCCTGGCGCCTCCCAACAACCCAATTGACACTTCCTCTCGCCACTTCCGCAACAGCCACCATTTTTCTCCTTCCGCTAGCCCCCGCCATAATGGCCCTATTGACCCTCTAAGAGACTTAGGCTAATACCCAGACCAAGGGCCTTCAAAGCCCTCAGTGGGAGTGAAAATCTCCCAGTCCCTGTAAGACTTGCAGGACATTACCCCACATCTCCTGCATGCAAAACAGGTACTTTAATTAAGCTAAAGCCTTACTAGATAGGCAGGCCTCGATCCTACAAACTCTTAGTTAACAGCTAAGCGCTCAAACCAGCGAGCATCCATCTACCTTTCCCCCGCCTTTAACGATAGGGCTAATAGGCGGGGGAAAGCCCCGGTAAACGCTAGTTTACTTCTTTAGATTTGCAATCTAATATGTTAAAACACCTCGGAGCTTGGTAAGAAGAGGACTCAAACCTCTGTTTATGGGGCTACAATCCACCGCTTTAACCTCAGCCATCCTACCTGTGGCAATCACACGTTGATTTTTCTCGACCAATCATAAAGACATCGGCACCCTCTATCTAGTATTTGGTGCCTGGGCCGGAATAGTAGGCACAGCCTTAAGCCTGCTCATTCGAGCAGAACTAAGCCAGCCAGGAGCTCTTCTTGGAGATGACCAGATTTACAATGTAATCGTTACAGCACATGCATTCGTAATAATTTTCTTTATAGTAATACCAATCATGATCGGAGGATTCGGGAACTGACTGATTCCCTTAATAATCGGGGCCCCTGATATGGCATTCCCTCGAATAAATAACATGAGCTTTTGACTCCTCCCCCCATCATTCCTGCTGCTACTCGCTTCTTCTGGGGTAGAAGCCGGCGCTGGGACTGGGTGAACAGTCTACCCCCCCCTAGCAGGGAACCTAGCACACGCGGGAGCATCTGTAGACCTGACTATTTTTTCCCTACATCTAGCAGGGGTCTCCTCGATTCTAGGGGCTATCAACTTCATTACAACGATTATTAACATGAAGCCCCCTGCCATCTCCCAATATCAGACACCCCTCTTCGTTTGAGCCGTTCTAATTACTGCCGTTCTTCTTCTTCTCTCTCTGCCAGTTCTAGCGGCCGGGATTACAATACTTCTTACAGACCGAAATCTAAACACAACCTTCTTTGACCCGGCCGGGGGCGGAGACCCCATCCTTTATCAACACCTGTTCTGGTTCTTCGGACACCCAGAAGTCTATATTTTGATTCTCCCCGGTTTTGGCATGATCTCTCACATTGTTGCCTACTATTCTGGTAAAAAAGAACCCTTCGGCTACATGGGCATGGTCTGAGCCATGATGGCAATTGGCCTTCTAGGATTTATCGTATGGGCCCACCACATGTTTACAGTGGGGATAGACGTAGACACCCGTGCCTACTTTACATCCGCCACAATAATTATTGCTATTCCCACCGGGGTAAAAGTCTTTAGCTGGCTAGCAACCCTTCACGGAGGCTCAATTAAATGAGAAACTCCTCTTCTATGAGCTCTTGGTTTCATCTTCCTCTTCACAGTCGGAGGCCTAACGGGAATCGTCCTAGCTAATTCGTCACTAGACATTGTTCTGCACGACACATACTATGTAGTAGCCCACTTCCACTATGTCCTGTCAATAGGGGCCGTGTTTGCCATTGTTGCCGCTTTCGTTCACTGATTCCCCCTATTCTCAGGCTACACCCTCCACAGCACTTGAACAAAAATCCACTTTGGGGTTATATTCGTAGGAGTTAATCTAACATTCTTCCCCCAACATTTCCTAGGTCTGGCTGGAATGCCTCGACGGTACTCAGATTACCCAGATGCCTACACTCTTTGAAACACAGTCTCTTCCATCGGCTCCCTAATCTCACTCGTGGCCGTAATTATGTTCCTATTTATCATTTGAGAAGCATTCGCCGCCAAACGTGAAGTTATGTCAGTTGAGCTGACAATAACTAACGTTGAATGACTGCACGGCTGCCCTCCCCCCTACCACACATTTGAAGAGCCTGCATTCGTCCAAGTTCAATCGAACTAGTTCGAGAAAGGGAGGAATTGAACCCCCATAGGCTGGTTTCAAGCCAACCACATAACCACTCTGTCACTTTCTTCATAAGACACTAGTAAAACAGCCATTACCCTGCCTTGTCAAGACAGAATTGTGGGTTAAAACCCCGCGTGTCTTAAGATTAATGGCACATCCCTCACAATTAGGATTTCAAGATGCAGCTTCACCTGTAATAGAAGAACTTCTCCACTTCCACGACCACGCCTTAATAATTGTTTTTCTAATCAGTACCCTAGTACTTTACATTATTGTGGCCATGGTTTCCACCAAACTAACTAACAAATATATTTTAGACTCCCAAGAAATTGAAATTATTTGAACAATCCTCCCAGCTATTATTCTTATTCTTATTGCCCTTCCTTCTCTTCGTATCCTTTACCTGATAGACGAAATTAACGACCCCCATCTAACAATTAAAGCCATGGGCCATCAATGATACTGAAGCTATGAGTATACCGACTATGAAGACCTGGGCTTCGACTCTTACATAATCCCCACACAAGACTTAACTCCCGGACAATTCCGCCTTCTAGAAACTGACCACCGTATAGTAATCCCCGTTGAATCACCCATTCGAGTCTTAGTCTCTGCTGAAGACGTTCTCCACTCCTGAGCTGTCCCTGCTCTAGGCGTAAAAATAGACGCAGTCCCTGGCCGCTTAAACCAGACAGCCTTTATTGCATCCCGACCTGGTGTCTTCTATGGACAATGCTCTGAGATCTGCGGAGCTAACCACAGCTTTATGCCTATTGTAGTAGAAGCAGTCCCACTAGGGCACTTTGAAAACTGATCATCCTTAATACTTGAAGACGCTTAGCTAAGAAGCTAAATAGGGCCATAGCGTTAGCCTTTTAAGCTAAAGACTGGTGACTCCCGACCACCCTTAGCTACATGCCCCAACTCAACCCCGCCCCTTGATTTGCTATTCTAGTCTTTTCCTGACTAGTCTTCTTAACCATTCTCCCCCCTAAAGTTATAGCCCATACTTTCCCAAACGAACCAACCCTCCAAAGCACCGAAAAGCCCAAAACTGAGCCCTGAACCTGACCATGACACTAAGCTTCTTCGATCAATTTATGAGCCCCTCTTACCTGGGCATTCCCCTTATAGCCCTTGCTCTTAGCCTGCCTTGAACCTTGTACCCAACCCCTACCACACGATGATTAAACAACCGAATACTGACACTTCAAGGCTGATTTATTAATCGATTCACTCAGCAGCTCCTCCTGCCTCTTAACCCCGGGGGTCACAAGTGAGCTCTCATCCTAACATCCCTAATACTGTTTCTTATTACCCTTAACATGCTCGGGCTACTTCCTTACACATTTACCCCTACTACCCAACTGTCCCTCAACATGGGACTTGCTGTGCCCCTCTGACTAGCCACGGTAATTATTGGGATGCGTAATCAACCAACCATTGCACTAGGCCACCTCCTACCAGAAGGGACTCCCACCCCTCTGATCCCCGTTCTTATTATCATCGAAACAATTAGCCTGTTCATCCGCCCCTTAGCCCTAGGAGTTCGGCTGACAGCCAACCTCACAGCCGGCCACCTCCTGATTCAGCTGATCGCAACAGCAGCTTTTGTCCTCCTCCCCCTTATACCAACCGTTGCAATTCTTACTGCAATACTTCTTTTCCTCTTAACACTTCTAGAAGTAGCCGTGGCAATAATTCAAGCCTATGTCTTCGTCCTTCTTTTAAGCCTCTACCTACAAGAAAACGTTTAATGGCCCACCAAGCACACGCATACCATATAGTCGACCCCAGCCCTTGACCCCTTACAGGCGCAGTTGCTGCCCTACTAATAACATCAGGTCTCGCAATTTGATTTCACTTCCACTCCACAACATTAATGTCCCTTGGGCTAGCGCTTCTCCTCTTAACAATATACCAATGATGACGAGACATCGTACGAGAAGGCACATTCCAAGGACACCACACGCCTCCCGTACAAAAAGGTCTCCGGTATGGAATAATCCTATTCATTACCTCCGAAGTTTTCTTTTTCCTAGGGTTCTTCTGAGCCTTTTACCATGCAAGCCTTGCACCCACCCCCGAATTAGGGGGTTGCTGACCACCAACAGGCATCACCCCCTTAGATCCATTCGAAGTTCCCCTCCTAAACACGGCCGTTCTACTTGCCTCCGGAGTCACAGTTACCTGAGCTCACCACAGCATTATAGAAGGCGAACGAAAACAAACAATCCAGTCCCTTCTATTAACGATCCTTCTGGGCTTCTACTTCACCTTCCTCCAAGGAATAGAGTACTACGAGGCTCCTTTTACACTCGCCGACGGAGTCTACGGCTCTACTTTCTTCGTAGCAACGGGCTTCCACGGCCTTCACGTCATTATCGGTTCTTCCTTTTTAGCCGTCTGCCTACTCCGCCAAATCCAGTACCACTTTACATCTGAACATCACTTCGGATTCGAAGCAGCCGCCTGATACTGACACTTCGTAGACGTCGTCTGACTATTCTTATACATCTCCATCTACTGATGAGGCTCATAATCTTTCTAGTACTAAAGCTAGTATTAGTGACTTCCAATCACCAGGTCTTGGTTAAAATCCAAGGAAAGATAATGAACTTGGTCACAACAATCGTTATCATCGCCACTGCACTCTCCACAATCCTGGCCATCGTCTCCTTCTGACTACCCCAAATAACACCAGACCATGAAAAACTTTCCCCCTACGAATGCGGCTTTGACCCGCTTGGCTCTGCTCGCCTTCCTTTTTCCCTCCGATTCTTTCTTGTTGCAATTCTCTTTCTCCTCTTTGACCTAGAGATCGCCCTCCTCCTCCCCCTCCCGTGGGGAGACCAGCTCTCTTCCCCTCTACTAACCTTCTTTTGAGCCTCCACTGTCCTAATCCTCCTTACCCTCGGCCTCATCTACGAATGGCTCCAAGGAGGTCTTGAATGAGCTGAATAGGTTATTAGTTTAAGAAAAACATTTGATTTCGGCTCAAAAAATTGTGGTTAAAGTCCACAATTACCTAATGACCCCCGTTCACTTCACTTTCTCCTCGGCCTTCATACTAGGGTTGACAGGACTAGCATTCCACCGAACCCACCTTCTCTCCGCTCTTCTATGTTTAGAAGGAATAATACTCTCCTTATTTATTGCCCTCTCCCTCTGAGCCCTGCAACTTAACACAACTCACTTCTCCGCCTCACCAATACTCTTACTAGCCTTCTCAGCCTGCGAAGCAAGTGCAGGCCTTGCCCTCCTAGTAGCCACCGCCCGCACCCACGGAACCGACCGCCTTCAAAGCTTAAGCCTCCTACAATGCTAAAAATCCTAATCCCGACCTTAATGCTTATCCCAACAACTTGACTGACCTCCGCCAAATGACTCTGGCCCACAGTCCTTCTACACAGCCTAGTAATTGCACTTGCTAGCCTTACCTGACTAAAGAACCTCTCAGAAACAGGCTGATCTTGCTTAAACCCCTACATAGCAACAGACCCCCTGTCCACCCCCCTCCTGGTCCTTACCTGCTGACTTCTCCCCCTCATAATCCTCGCCAGCCAAAACCACACAGCCTCAGAGCCCATTACGCGCCAACGACTGTATATTACACTCCTCACCTCCCTACAAATCTTCCTAATTATGGCCTTCGGTGCCACCGAGATCGTCATGTTTTACGTTATGTTTGAAGCTACCCTCATCCCCACACTTTTCCTTATCACCCGCTGAGGAAACCAGACAGAACGCCTTAACGCCGGAACTTACTTCTTATTTTATACCCTTGCTGGATCCCTCCCCCTACTTGTCGCACTTCTCCTCCTCCAAAACAGTACCGGAACCCTCTCCCTTCTTACGCTACAATACTCCAGCCCCCTCCAACTTATTACCTACGCAGACAAACTATGATGAGCAGCCTGCCTACTAGCTTTCTTAGTAAAAATACCACTTTACGGCGTCCACCTCTGACTCCCTAAAGCCCATGTAGAAGCCCCCGTCGCCGGATCCATAGTCCTCGCCGCCGTTCTCTTAAAACTAGGAGGCTACGGAATAATACGCATGCTAGTAGTACTGGAACCCCTCACCAAAGAACTTAGCTACCCCTTTATCATTTTAGCACTCTGAGGCATAGTCATGACCGGCTCAATCTGCTTGCGCCAAACAGACCTAAAATCCCTCATTGCTTACTCCTCTGTAAGCCACATAGGCCTCGTGGTAGGCGGAATTCTCATCCAAACGCCCTGAGGCTTCACCGGGGCCCTCATCCTAATAATTGCCCACGGCCTAACGTCCTCCGCGCTCTTCTGCTTAGCAAACACCAACTATGAACGCACACATAGCCGAACCATAGTACTAGCACGAGGCCTCCAAATAGCGCTTCCCCTTATAACAACCTGATGATTTATTGCCAGCCTAGCTAACCTGGCCCTACCCCCTCTCCCTAACCTCATAGGAGAGCTAATGATTATTACATCTCTATTCAACTGATCTTGATGAACCCTTATCTTAACAGGCGCCGGCACGTTAATTACCGCAGGCTATTCACTCTACATGTTCCTCATAACCCAGCGAGGCCCGCTACCAGCACACATCCTTGCCCTCGACCCCTCACACTCTCGAGAACATCTCCTAATGGCCCTCCACCTACTCCCTCTAATCCTCCTCATCCTAAAACCAGAGCTAATTTGAGGCTGAGCCGCCTGTAGATATAGTTTAACTAAAACATTAGATTGTGATTCTAAAAACAGAGGTTAAAACCCCCTTATCCACCGAGAGAGGCTCGCTAGCAACGAAGACTGCTAATCTTCGCCACCTTGGTTGAACCCCTGGGCTCACTCGTACCGCTTCTAAAGGATAACAGCCCATCCGTTGGTCTTAGGCACCAAAAACTCTTGGTGCAAATCCAAGTAGCAGCTATGCATCCCACCTCCCTAATAATGACCTCCAGCCTAATCATTATTTTTACACTACTAATTTACCCCATCCTTATAACCCTAAACTCCGCTCCCAAAGAAGCTAACTGAGCCCTCTCCCAAGTTAAAACAGCAGTAAAACTAGCTTTCTTTGTCAGCCTCCTCCCCCTATTCCTTTTCCTTAACGAGGGTGCAGAAACAATCATTACCAACTGAGCCTGAATAAACACCCTTACCTTTGACGTAAACATCAGCTTTAAATTTGACCACTATTCGATTATCTTTACACCCATTGCCCTCTACGTTACTTGGTCAATTTTAGAATTCGCATCCTGATACATGCACGCAGATCCTTTCATAAACCGCTTCTTCAAATATCTTCTTATCTTCCTCATCGCTATAATTATTCTAGTTACAGCCAACAATATATTCCAAATCTTTATCGGCTGAGAGGGGGTTGGCATTATGTCCTTCCTATTAATCGGCTGATGGTACGGTCGAACCGACGCGAACACAGCCGCCCTACAAGCTGTCCTCTACAACCGAGTTGGAGATGTTGGCCTTATCTTCGCCATAGCATGGATAGCAACAAACCTCAACTCCTGAGAAATACAACAAATATTCGCGACCGCCAAAAACATAGATCTCACATTTCCTCTCCTGGGACTTATCCTCGCAGCCACCGGAAAATCAGCCCAATTCGGACTCCACCCGTGACTTCCCTCTGCCATGGAAGGCCCCACACCGGTCTCTGCCCTACTGCACTCTAGCACGATGGTTGTAGCAGGTATCTTTCTCCTGGTCCGCATGAGCCCCCTTATAGAGAACAACCAGACAGCCCTGACAACTTGCTTATGCCTAGGAGCCCTTACAACATTATTCACCGCCACATGTGCTCTTACCCAAAACGACATCAAAAAAATTGTTGCCTTCTCCACATCCAGCCAGCTAGGCCTAATAATAGTGACCATCGGACTAAATCAGCCCCAACTTGCCTTCCTCCACATCTGCACCCATGCCTTTTTTAAAGCAATACTCTTCCTATGCTCCGGCTCCATCATTCATAGCCTCAATGACGAACAAGATATTCGAAAAATGGGAGGAATACACCACCTCACCCCCTTCACATCTTCCTGCTTAACCCTCGGCAGTCTCGCCCTCACGGGTACTCCCTTCCTAGCAGGATTCTTTTCCAAAGACGCCATCATTGAAGCCCTTAACACATCCTACCTTAACGCCTGAGCCCTTACCCTTACACTCCTAGCCACCTCATTCACAGCTATTTATAGCCTCCGTGTAGTCTTTTTCGTCACCATGGGCCACCCCCGGTTTAACCCCCTCTCCCCGATTAACGAAAATAATCCTGCAGTCATTAACCCCCTTAAACGACTAGCTTGAGGAAGCATCATCGCCGGGCTACTAATTACCTCCAATTTTCTTCCCCTAAAAACACCTGTAATGTCCATACCGCCCCTGCTAAAGCTGGCTGCCCTGACAGTAACCATCCTAGGCGTACTCCTGGCGCTAGAACTAGCCTCCCTAACAAGCAAGCAATTTAAACCCACACCTCTACTTACCCCTCATCACTTCTCCAACATACTTGGCTTCTTCCCAACGATTATTCACCGCCTTACCCCAAAACTTAACCTAATCCTAGGCCAAATAATCGCAAGCCAAATAATCGACCAAACCTGGCTAGAAAAGTCAGGCCCTAAAGCAGTAGCCTCCCTCAACATTCCCCTCGTCACAACAACAAGCAACGCCCAACAAGGAATAATTAAGACCTACTTAACCCTATTCCTATTAACGTTCGCTCTCGCAACTCTAATCTTCATCCCTTAAACTGCTCGAAGCGCCCCCCGACTCAAGCCTCGTGTTAACTCCAGCACCACAAATAAAGTAAGCAAAAGAACCCACCCGCTAATAACTAATATCCCACCTCCTAATGAATACATCAACGCGACACCCCCAATATCCCCCCGAAGCGTAGAAAAATCCCCCAGTTCGTCAACCGAGACCCAAGAAGACTCGTACCACCCCCCTCAAAACAGCCCAGAAATTAAGACCACCCCCACGACATACATCAACATATACGCCGCAACAGGTCGACTACCTCAACTCTCAGGATAAGGCTCTGCAGCAAGCGCTGCCGAATAAGCAAACACAACCAACATCCCCCCTAAATAAATTAAAAACAGAACTAAAGATAAGAAAGAGCCTCCATGTCCAACCAACACACCACACCCCAGCCCTGCCACCACTACTAACCCTAAAGCAGCAAAATAAGGAGAAGGGTTAGAAGCAACCGCCACTAAGCCCAGTACTAAACCAAATAAAAACAAAGACATAATATAAGTCATAATTCCTGCCCGGGCTCTAACCAGGACCAATGGCTTGAAAAACCACCGTTGTTATTCAACTACAAGAACCTTCTAATGGCAAGCCTACGCAAAACCCACCCCCTACTAAAAATTGCTAACAACGCTCTAATTGACCTCCCCGCACCCTCCAATATTTCAGTATGATGAAACTTTGGCTCCCTACTTGGCCTTTGCTTAATTGCCCAAATTCTAACAGGACTCTTCCTCGCCATACATTACACCTCCGACATCACAATAGCTTTTTCGTCAGTTGCCCACATCTGCCGAGACGTAAATTACGGCTGACTAATCCGCAACCTCCACGCTAACGGAGCTTCCTTCTTCTTCATCTGTATTTACCTCCACATCGGCCGAGGCCTTTACTACGGCTCCTACCTCTATAAAGAAACATGGAACATTGGAGTTATTCTTCTCCTCCTAGTAATAGCAACTGCCTTCGTAGGCTACGTCCTTCCCTGAGGACAAATATCATTCTGAGGGGCCACCGTTATCACCAACCTACTCTCCGCCGTCCCATATGTCGGCAATACCCTAGTCCAATGAATCTGAGGCGGCTTCTCAGTTGACAATGCCACCCTAACCCGCTTCTTCGCATTCCACTTTCTTTTACCCTTCATTATTGCAGCCGTCACTATACTCCACCTACTCTTCCTTCATGAAACAGGCTCAAACAACCCCCTAGGCTTAAACTCAGACGTAGACAAGATCTCCTTCCACCCCTATTTCTCGTATAAAGACCTCCTAGGCTTCGTAGTCGTACTTATCGCATTAACCTCTCTAGCACTATTTTCACCCAATCTCCTAGGGGACCCAGATAACTTTACCCCCGCCAACCCCCTAGTGACACCTCCCCATATTAAGCCCGAATGGTACTTTCTATTTGCTTACGCTATCCTACGCTCCATCCCCAACAAACTAGGAGGGGTGTTGGCCCTACTTGCTTCGATCCTCGTACTTATACTCGTCCCAATCCTGCACACCTCTAAACAACGAGCCCTTACATTCCGACCTGTCACTCAATTTTTATTCTGAACCCTAATCGCAAACGTCGCCATCCTTACCTGAATCGGCGGAATACCTGTCGAACATCCATTTATTATCATCGGACAAATTGCCTCCGTCCTGTACTTCTCACTATTTCTAGTTCTTACCCCACTAGCAGGGTGACTAGAAAACAAGGCCCTCGGATGATTATGCATTAGTAGCTCAGTTTCAGAGCGCCGGTCTTGTAAACCGGATGTCGGGGGTTAAAGTCCCCCCTACTGCTCAAAGAGAGGGGATTTTAACCCCTACCACTAACTCCCAAAGCTAGTATTCTAAACTAAACTACTCTTTGTAGTACATATATGTATTTACACCATATATATATATTAAACATATAAATCAATGATTTCAAAGGACATACTATGCTTTATTCCACTACATTTTATATCCCACATTCATACACCAACATAATAACGAAGCAATACTAAAACCAGACAACGGACTTTTCACAATAACTAGACATGGTACTAAACGAGACTTAAATAATCAAACGATTAATTCATAAGTAAATACACACCAAGTCCCACCATCCCGTCATACCTCAATATCTTAATGTAGTAAGAACCGACCAACCTATGATTACTTAATGCATACTCTTATTGAAGGTGAGGGACAATAATTGTGGGGGTTTCACACAGTGAATTATTCCTGGCATTTGGTTCCTACTTCAGGGCCATTAACTGATTTATTCCTCACACTTTCATCGACGCTTGCATAAGTTAATGGTGGTAATACATACTCCTCGTTACCCACCATGCCGGGCGTTCTTTCCAGCGTGTGGGGGGTTCTCTTTTTTGGTTTCCTTTCACTTGACACTTCAGAGTGCACACGGTAATAGCTGACAAGGTTGAACATTTTTCTTGCAAGCACGGAATATAGTGAGTGGTGAAAAGATATTACATAAGAATTGCATCGTTGAATATCAAGAGCATAATAGTGCGTTCTCACTCCTAAAATATCTAAGATACCCCCGGGGTTTATTTGCGTAAAACCCCCCTACCCCCCTACACTCCTGAGAACACTAACGATCCTGAAAACCCCCCGTAAACAGGAAAACCTCAAGTAGTATAATTTAAAGCCCAAAATGCGTCTATTTACATTATTTAAATAATGCACGC